CACAGGAAATGAAGTCATCCAGGTTCGGAGCGGGAAGCATGCATTCAGGCTGTGAGGGAAAGTGGTTCTCTTAGCTTTAGTCAGCTTGGCTTGAATAAAGCTTTGGTTTCAGGAAAGTAGGGAGTCAGAGCTTTCCGGCAGTCAGCTTTGTGGATATTACTTTCTGGATTGGATTTTATTCCGTTTTTAGTCGGTTCACTGGAGAGGAAAAAAGACATGGAAAGAATAGTGAGAATAGCCGTAATTCAACTAGGCCTTGAATCAGTGGTTTACAGAGACAATGAGTCATCTGTTTACGGCGAATCTGCTCTTAGAATCTTAGAATAGGTTGGAACTCTTTAAACATGATACGCTTATTCAGAAAGTACGCATTTCTGGCTCTAAGTCCGCTGGGTTGGATCGAACTAGTTGTTTTGGCAGGAAGCTAATTGCATAAAAGAAGCATTCCACTTTGGGAAAGAGAATAGAAGGAGTCAGTCTTATTATAGGATCCCTCTGTCTTGCATTGGGTTCACTGGAGCTTATATAAAGCGATACGCAGAAGAGAGAGAATCCGTCTGTCTTTATAGTGCGGATGGACTTACTTTTCTCGCATCAAAGCTTTCCGGTTCTATTCCTTTATGATATGAAGAAAGGCTTGTTATCGACGAATAAGCTCTTTCTACTGTGCCCTAAAAGCTCATCCTAAGGAAAGTCGTTTTCACTCGGGACTTCTATTCTATGCTAGCATAGCATGCTTCTACTTCTATTCTTGATGTTGCAAATTCCGGATCTGGAAGAGTTTATATTCCTTTATTCTAAGATGCCAGTCGGGAAAGAGTTCGCTTAAGACTGATAAAGGGGAGGGCAGGTTGACTGATCGACCAAAGTAAGAAGAAGCGAAAGTTCACTCACGTAACTCGAGATGAGCTAATTCAATCCTTGCGTTGAGGTACGCATGAATTCACTCCCCACTCCAGGAAGTGCGCGACTCAATGTCAACTTCAACTAACGTCGAACCTCGCTCGGAACGAGCAAATTCCTTGCGCCAAGTTATGCCGGAATGAACTCTTACCTGAATCCCCCATTCCCAAAAGATCGAATTACTCTGTCTTCCTCGGAGCTTTAGTTTTCCTTCCTCAGCGCAAGCGCTAAGCGATAATAATTCCTCTGATAAAGTCTAAAGGTCAAGTCATCTTTCGCTTCCGGTCGTAAGAGCGTAAACTTACCTTCCTCTTACTAATCATAAGAGCCTGCACTGACTTCTTTGCCTCATTTTCCCGCATCAAAAGACAGATCTTAGTCATATACTATTTTATTTCTCCGTGGATTACTTGAGGATTGATCTGTTGTTGGATCCGTTGATGGATCGACCCTCCCTAACCACCCTATTTCTACTTGACTTGAGCACTGGCAGGTTTGAAGGGATAGAATCCTGTACGTAGAAGAAATAGTTGAACCCATAACTCGTGATTCGTAGCTTACAACCTATCCTTATATTCTCAATTGATCTTTGCTTACCGCTTCGCCCCCTTGCTTGCTTACACTATATCTATCTACGGTGCTTACTTTGCCTTCGAGGAAGCGCTTTGCTGCTGGTTAGGGTTGCTTGGAATGCTGCCGTTGGAGAGCTTGGGATTGGCACTTGAAACACTGGTTGCGAAGCAGAGCAACCTTGTCTGAACCTAGAAGTCCTTCTATTGGATTCGAAGTTGATCCTGAATCGGTTAAAAACCTGACTTTCATCGACTTGCCCCTGTCTTCTTTCCTGAGCGGGAGCAACATAGACTGATTAGCTCGATCTCCTCCTACTTCCGTTGCTAAGTACCGGCCGTTCGAACAGTTTACACTTCCTTCAGCTTTCAAGAAGAAGATTTAATTCCTCCCTTCCGCGGATTTCATTCCTTATTCACATGGATTTTCCCGAGAGTACCTTCCTTTGGCTGCTCCTTGATTACCAGAAGAACTTATTCTTAACTTCGTTGCCTTGTAGTGTCGTACCCTCACCCATTAGTTCAGTAGCTATCGTGCCTTCACCCAGTTAGAAAAGAAGTTTCTTCGCTTACGAGAAATCCTTATATAAGAAGTTGTTCATTCACTGCCTATTGAGAAATAGACATAGAGACGGAAGAAAGGACAGACGGAGCGGGACTAAGCAAATGAGAAAGGTAATCTAATCGCACATATAGGGGAAAGGGAACTACAATTGAGCTTGACTCACTATACGGCTTTCCTTACCCTCAAGTACCTTTAGCTGAAGATCGAATTCCTCTGTCCAGCTCCTTCTCGAATGTCCCATTAAGCAAGTCCCGCTTGGTATTGATGAAATCAATAGTACCGTCTTCGAACCCTAGAAATGCCATAACTCTATCTCCTTCGGACCCTGAGACTGATCTAACCCTACTTCACCGGAGACTGAACTACCTGAGCCTGAGACGAAAGCCCATTGCAAACACCTATCAATTAGAACCACAAGCAAACCTTCATTGACTCCTCACTTTACTCCCAAGAAAGGAAGACAACCCCAGTACAGTAAATCGTGCATAATTGAAGAGGAAATATTTTTAAAAAGCCGGCGGTTTCATTGTGTTAAGAATGGATACTTCTTGGTGTTGCCGGAATTCCGACTTGGGGATACCTTTGACCGATTGCCTGCCCCTTTATTATGATTAGTAAGATGGGGAAAAGCGGAAGAGGAAGAAGCCCTAAGAATCAAACAAAGAATTCATGAATGCAATGAAGCAAGCCAAGATCAATGGAGGGGCATCCGGTCAAGCACCCACATTCCAATTCCCAATCATGGATTAGCCTCCTCTACGGATGCAAAGAACTCCTGCACCTTATTTCATGAATGGGCAATCCGAGAGGCCTCGAAAGCGATTCGCTTATGAATCTCCTATTGAAGAGTTATACTATGATCGCTCTGTGGTCCCCATGGGGAAGCCCCCCGGAAAGATGGAGATTGAGGCAATGATACAAGCTGCAGTAGAGCAGACCAATACGGGGGGAAACTTAGATTCAAGGATTTTTGCCGACATCAACCTGCGTGGGCCCATCAAGGAAGCGATGGTGCTAGGAGATTTCCGAACATTCCCTCAACTGTTTGAACGAGCTGCCCGCATGCAGAGGAGTATAAAAGACGGGTCTATCACTTTCCTCAGGAAAAGTTCTAATGGGGGAGAAGGCAGGCCGAAGAATACCCTAAGAACCCAGCAGCCAACTCAAGAGGTTACCATCACTCCGGATCAAATTAATGCGGTTCAAGCACAGCAGAATGCACAGAGACAACAGAGCACCCGGAATCAGCAAGCCATCCAGGGGGCCTGGAAAGCCATTTCTCTACCCAGAGATAAACCACTCCCCTGGCCTCCCGGTCTCGACTATTTTAAAATCTGTCCATTTCGCCGATACGCGGGCCATACCATCGAAGAGTGTCACACTTTGCGTGATGTCATCTATGACATGAATGATTAAAATCGTATCAATTGGAACGAAGTTAAGGCATACCTGAAAGCCGCCAATGTCACTGAAGCTAGTAATATGGGGATCTATACTAATCCAATGCCACAACATCAAGGGGGACAAGTCACTACTCAGGAACCTACACCGGTACAAACTAATCCCAGACCTTCTGCCAGCGCTAACACCATCCGAGCTTGCACTGCCGCTCGAAGAGAGATGCCTGTGAGACCCCCTCCAGTTCTGTAATTCGAAGGAGGTTCTGAGAATTCAAAACTCCGAAGTAACTTTCTTTGTCCCCAGGTTCCAAAAGCAGACGAAATCACTATGGAACCGGACCTCCTCGCTGCCGCTCAATTCATTACCAGGAAGGCAAATTTGCTTTTTTAGTATGGGTGGGTTGAAAAGGTGAAGAAGGAAGAATGTATCCGAACGAATGCATCGGCAGAAAAAATTACCCCTTTTTTAGAAATCCCCTCGTCACCTACTAGTGAGCCGGAAGGCTTAGGGACGCCTCTCGTTCCTCTTCCCCCATTTGACAACCGTATCTCAGAATGTTCGGATGATTCTCTGGAACTAATATATGCTTCAATACTAAAGAATGGGGATATCTCGTTGGGAAAAAGCGGAAGAAAAGGATTTCACGGGCAGAAAGGCGAAGGGAAGTTCGGAAAAGCCTAGCAGACGGGACTATCAACCCCTTTCTATTAAGACCTCGGCACCTTCCTTACCCCCCCTACTAAAAAATTTCCCCTATTTTGAAGCCCAGGTTCCGCATCTTAAAAAGTGCATGACCTGATTGGAAGCACTGAGGTTAATTCGCAATGGGCCAACTCACCCGGCCATGATGCGCATGACAGAAGAGAGCGAGCATAAAATGGAGTTTCCCCCTTGGGTGAGGCTCGCGTCCGGAAAGAATATTTTTCAAGACTTTCTCCCCTATGTTGAACTTTCTCGTTCATTTCAAAATGCGGCATAGCGAGCTTCGGTCCCAGCCCGCTGCTGTCTCCTGGAATGGCCTGACTAACATCCCCGAATGGTATGATGGGCATTGTCCTTCCTCTTTTGATCGAAGTCCACGGGACGTAACCAACAATATCAACTAAATAAGCGGTTGTGAGCGAGTGTAGGACCTCCTATTCTTGCCCGGGGGTGAGAACTCCATCCCTAACCGTGGTGGGTTATAAAAGCCCCACTCTAACTTTCCTTCCAAGCCTACCTCCCGCCCTCTTTACCAGAACCGAACATGGAGCCTTAGCTTCCTGCGCTCCCTGCAATGCTTTGGACCCAGTCTTCTCTATGCATGCATTTAAGATTAAGAGAGAGAACTGCAATAAATCTCTTTAAATTTCTATAAACAGAATCGGATTTTTTCGAAGAGATATCCGCCAATGTCTCTTCTTTTGGAACGAAATCGGAATGATTGTTCTCAGAGATATGGCAATGGGACTGCTGTAAAGAAAGATTACTAGCATTGATATCATCATGAGTGGATTGATGAATCAATGTATTGAGAGCAGATGGAGCAGGATCATGAACGATCAAATCAGTGCTCGAAATCTCAATACAATTGTTCTGCCGGGAGTGCTTATTCAACTTCATTGATTGCCGTTGGGGAGGGATCCAAAGTTGGGTGGGTAGACGTCTCTTTATCTGAGGGCTGAATAACGATCTGGTTGTTCTGATGATTATCAATGGCTTTCGTGAGAATCTGAGGCCTTGAGTTTGGCCTTACTCATTTTAGGCTTGCCCTATTGTGTAAGGGTCTTTGTGAAAGGCTTTTTTAACCCTTTTTTGGTTTTTTCTCTTTTTTCCATAGGTTGAGGAAGATGTCCGCAACTTTAATTGTCGCGGCCTCGAAGCATGCAGTGGGAACAAAACTTAGGAACTCTCTCGTAGATGATTTTCCGCCATTTGCCTCCTGCACCCATTCCTAACCAGATCCGATTTGGCCTAGGCTTTAAGAGATCTATCTCCACGCAGACGCGAGCGTTATATTTGCGCAGTGGTCTGGCCACACCAACCCTATCGTTGGGCCATCGAATCTCAGAGCCCTACCTATCACCCCTGCAATAGATTTAAGGTAGTCTGGATTGAAGAAATTAAGGGGAAGGTTTAGGAGAGAGATCAAAAGTGGTGCAATAGAAGATTCAAACCGCAGATCAAACCAAGGAGACGAAATAATAAGCCTTAATGACGAGAGATTCCCTGGTCCAAGCTTGAATGAAATCTTCTTGTGATGATAACCTCATAATAACTGTCTTGGATCGAGTAATTCAATATGAACTTCGCTGTTCATCATCCAGTGAGTGCGAACATGAGGTCTAATCTCATCTACAGAGGATGGCCTGAGGATAACTTTGCTATCAAAGAAAAGCGTAATGGATCTACTGATCTGTGAATCTCATCATAACATAAGTGAAGCACACACCCCGGCTCTCCTTGATGAGAGATCGGGCTTTTAAAAGGGAAGGGGCCTATGTTGTAAAGGTGACAGACGAGAGTTTTTTTTCCACTATAGCTGCGTAAGACTTAGAAGAAGAAGGATCCGGTGGTCGGGATGAAGATCCTCCCATTAAAGAAGGGTTTGGCAGCAGTCAAAGTGGCCGGATCGACCGTGGTTGGCCGGAAAAACCAGCTACATCAGGAGAATCGGGAGGAGCATTCTACCCATAAAAGCCACTCCGGCCACTTTCTATTCCCCGTACGAATGATTGATTGAACGATGAGCCCGGACGACTGGGAGAGAGGCGCATCTGTCTGAATGATGAACGAGTAGCGGGCACTCCGTACTTCATTTCGTCGAATTCGAAATCTCTCTATCAAGATAGAATGAGTCAATGCGCATTCCCTGATAAGATGTTTGTACATATTCCAGATCAGCCAAATTCTGCCGTTACCGGCTTCATTCTCCACAGTAATGGCTTTACTACAATCCTTTCCTAAGCATCTGGTAATTCTGGCCGCCTTTCCACTCCTCACTTTGGTTTCCACCAAGCCAATCAAATCTTCCTCTTGCGCTCTTATATAATCTTTGGCCTCTCTCTGCTTCTCGACTTTACCGATCCTTCTTCCATTCCAAGGACCTTCATGTGGAACTGTTGTTGTTTTCACATCCCCCTCGCGCCTTAGCGCTGCCTCTGGTTTTTCGTCTTGTGTAGCCCTTATTTGTCTTTTGTTCTTTGGCCTTGACTTTCCCCTTCCCCCCTCTTTCTTAGAATTCTACATCTCTGATATGTTTTGCATTTTGTTCGCCCACTCTTCATTCAGGGTGGTTAGAACCAGGGGAGGATCTTCCGCCTTTAAGGTCATAGCACCAGCACCTGAACGCTTACTCTTACTGCTCTTCTCAGGTTCACCTCTTTTCTTACGATTGGCTGCCCTGGGGTTCTTGTTTGGAGTCATTTGTTTATCACAGAACAAGTCCCCCTCAGTCACTGTCATAGTTGACCCGGTATCAACCCTCTCTTCCAGATCCTCGCTTCTATGGGCCAAATCACTCTCCTCGGGAGTTATCCCCTTGACTACACCCTTCTCGGCTTTGTTACCCAGACACTCATCCTGCGCAATCTCTTCCGGTTCAGAAGTGTCCAGATCTGGCATCTTTGCCTCTTATTGTTCAGGGTCCTCTAGAACCGCAAAACGGTTCGGGCTGACTAGGTCCAGTTGGGTCATTCCACTAGCACAACTAGTGTCCAGCTCCCCCCTTTGCCATTGTCACTACTGGTACCTGACCCCGTCGGCTCGACATTTTTGCAAACACCGACCCTTACTCAATAGGGCAATGAAAAGAGGAGAACGAGGACAGCTGACTACCGCTAAAAGTCAGACTTCGAGTACACATTGTATGATTAAAAACTGCCGCTGCGTACTACCGGTCTGACTGGTGCCTTCTCTCCAACAGCTGCTTTAATCAATGTTAAGTCTGACTACGAGGCTTCTTAGCCTGCAACTGACTACTTATTGAAAGACCGAACAGGAAATAAAAAGTCGTACTACAACAACTGTAAATATTACCTCCCTGCTCTTACTTTGATCGACTTGCCCACACAGCGTCTTTAGAGGTCAGGGGGCTAAGTGACTCTCGAAAGTCGTCTTTTGTATCGCGTCAAGAGAAATGACATAGAGAAGATCATTGCTTGAAGAGTTTCATTGTCGAATTGATCTCGGAATTGGATCTCAATAGTTGCTGCTGCCCAAGGGTGCTTTATGAAAGCCGGTCCACAGCAGTGAAAGTACGATGGATTCCGTCGATCGAACGAAAACCGCTTCTTGCTTTTTTTTGCCTCTCTGGCTTGACTACTCTGCTTGCTTAACACAAGTGTGATTTAACCTTCACGGACCACTGCACTACCCAGAAAGCTCCGGCTCGAAAGCAACAAGCAAGGGATTGAGCTGCGCGAAAGCCGTTGCGCTAACGCGCATCCGTTTTCTTGCTCGTTAGCGCTTTAGTTATTGAAAACTCAAGGAAAGCCTTACTCTAACAAGTAAGCAAGTAAACTACCTTTCTTTTGTAGTAAGCCCTTACCTAGTGGGTCTTTCCGTTGCGGCTGGATCGACTGAAACTGCCTTAACTACTGCCTCAGGTGGATCAACTACAATTGGCTCTTCAGAGGATCAGTAGGTTCCGAATCAACCCCGTCCCCTTACTCTCGATCCTGATATAGGCAACAAACGAAAATGGGATATGGCACTCAATCTGCACTTGATGGTACGCGGGATCCTTCAACTAAACCGGCACTTAGAATTGGCTTCCGGATTTCGATCAATCAGTGAACAGTAGAAAGAATTCCATGGGCACAGGTGAAAGAACAAGATCTGGCACTGGGGAAAGAAGCCCCGGGGGAACAGAAATCAGTCTTACCTCCACATCGCGGGTGCCCCGCTTTAGTAATAGCATAGCACCTTCTGGCAGCAACTATAACTGTGTTAAAAACCCAATTCCGTCCTAGTAGACAGCGGAAAAAGTCCTTGATCCACGGAATCATTCCTACTTTTACCGCTAAGTGACCCATCTTAGTAAGCATAAGCACTTTCGGCAACAGCTGCTATTGCAGTCAACCGGGCGAGCCATCTACTAAAAAAAGGAGAACTGGGACCTTTTCTTTTATAACTTTAGAGCAGTTTGACTAATCTATCTTAACCTCATACTTTATGCTTTTCCTGTCCGTCTAGAATCCTACTTCTCCTTCGGAGCCTTTTGAGCCTCTCCTTCGGAGCCTTACTCAAGCATAAGTGCAAGTAAACTACCTTCCCCTTAGTCATCAAACGGGAGAGCCGTTCTTCTTTCGTGTATTTAGCGGTGAACCAGGCGTACGCTACTTAATGTTAATGAATCTTCGGGGGGCGTTAAAGAATAGCAATAATCGCTGAATCTACTTGCTCGACTGAAAGGGGAGCGGTTTTCCGCCGTTGGTTTTTCTCTGAATCCTACTACTTTTTCCCCTCCCTTACTGCTCAGATGTGAATTCCAATTCTTATTCGTCAGAAGATTCTTGATTAACTGGATCAAGTGATTCAGCCAAGACTTCCATAGAAGACCAAAGACGCCATACTTTCTTTTTCTCTCCGAGCAGCTTTCGCTCCCGTTGATCCGATCGATCCGAACCTCACCGACTGATATTTCTCTTGTCTTGGGGATGCCCAACCTTTAGGTCGGATAGAAACAAGGGCATTTCTTTCCTCTCCCGCTGGTTAACCCTTATCCCTATTCCTATTCCTATAGTAGCTTTATTCCTTATGCCTTATGTGTAACGAAACTGGAAAAAGAATGAATTGGCCTTTCAGCCAAAAACAACGAAACGCTTTTCTGCACAAACATAGTTCACTACTTCAGAACCAAATGTGTGTCTTATCTTTTTTTCTTTCCGCGTTAGGAGTCAAATGGGAGTTGATGGGAGTCGAAGAATCGTACAATCTCTTGGCTAACCTTTCCTCAGTCTCAGCTACTGGAATACTAGATCCATCCCCAGACGGCACAAGTCTATAGAGAAAGCTTTATTCCACGACTTGGAGATTGCATGTTGGGGCGTCTTAGCAAGCCTTATAAAAGTGGCACAAGTGCTCATAGAATGACTTTGCCTGTCTGAGATATCCTTTGATTCACCTACTTCAATCAGATCTGCACCAATGGCAAAAGCAGCTACAAGATAGGAGGAGTTATAAGGTTCCGTTGTGGGATTGATCAGAAGATTAGGGAGTAACTCACTTAGTGCTCTTATGCCAAGGAGTCGCTTCTAGTACATATCTCTTCCAAACCTTGATACGAAATAGCCCCCTCTTCTCTAACAAGTCTTTTTCGGGAGAACTGCATGCTCCACGAAGGGCGTAGACCGACCGATCAGTTGAATCAAAGTCATGCTTTCACCTTGCAGTCCCTGCGGTTCCACCACGGCATTCTGATTGGTAAGTTAAGTACGGTTCTGATCAGTGCAATGGGCGGGAAATACATTTGAATAACCCTTTTTTATTGATAGTGGCATTTATTGAGAAGAGTGGGTCTCGATCAGCTTAGAAATATAAAAAAGGCCTATTTCTGATGCCCACTTTCTGGTGACCTGAGCTTGCCTTGAGCCTTTACTTGCTTCTGAAGCAACCCCGCTGCTTGATCCGGCCGAGGAACATATAGTATAGTTCCACGATGCGCATTGACTTGTTTAGCTCTCTTTTGTAACAACTGGGAATTTGCTCACTTGCTTCTTGGAAAATAGACGTTTCTGTCTTCCACCGGCCCATTATAAAGTTGGGGGTGAGTGGTTTACTTCTTCCTAGTGAACTGGCTAAACCTACTTAATGGCTAGCGGGATTCTGCATTCAATCGGAGTTGCCTTAGTTGGTTTCCGAAGGGAAGGCACTCAAGATTCTATATAGTAGTTTATGCCGCTTCAAGAAGCATTAGAATCCCTTATTTAACTTACAGGGCAATCAAGGAATAGAAGCTACCATCCTAGGGGGAGGATCTATTATCTCTCTACCCAGCTCCTCGTCTAGCAGCCAAGAACAAGAGAGCTACTTAACTCAGGTCAGATGAGAAAACCAACCCTAGGAGAGGGGCTCAATAAGATAAGTTAATCGGAGTTCCCGGAAGGAGGTCCCACCATTTACTTGACTCTTAGAACGCTTTGGGCAACGGGGATCAACTTCCAGGACAGGAAAGGGCGATCCATCTATTTATTTGACCCTAGTTCACGAGAAGGAGTCCTAGGGATAGACCCGCACCGAGAAGAAATCAATAGAATCGTCTAAATAATTCAAATCAGAAATTTTTCTGCACGACTAGAACAGAGCAGATTTTTATTCTTCTTCATTCCAGCACTACAGTTTTTATACATAGGAGTACATCCAATAGAAAGCTTACACATGGACAACTTTCAGCCACACAACATTACAAAGTTAACTAACAACATATTAAGATTAAGTTAACAAAAGACATAGAACTTAATTAAACATAATAATGAACAGTGCTGGAAACTGAGCTAAGCACTTGTTAATTTCTTCCAGTCTCCCCAGTGGGTGGGTCACGGAGGATGGCAACCTCCACAAGGAGCCCCTCCCGTTCTTGGAGCAGCGCCCTCTTCCTGTTTTCGAGAGTGCGTATTTCGTTCTGGAGAAAAAGCATACGATCTCGTATGATAATTGGATCGATAGCAGGCAGATGTTCCCAGAACGCACCCAGCGTTTGCTCCCGTTGGAGCTTCTGGTTTTCCACCTGACGTATTTGTTGCTCAATTATCGCAAGTCTGCTAGCGATATCCATGGCTACTCAAAGCTCTTTCTTGCCGACTTCTAAGTTCCCTTTGCCAAAGAGAGACCGAAAGAAGCTTCTATTTATAGGCGTTGGAGGCCCTTAACCCTTTTTTTATTAGTAAGATAGGTTGTCTTGGTTCCGTAACATGGATCATTTCAAACCTGGCTTTTCATGAATATTGAACCCATCCACTAGATTTTAGTGCGCTCAATAATTCTCCCTTGAGTACGAAAGGCCCTCCCCAAAGAGCGAATAGTCCTTTTTTTTCGCGGGTATCGCCACGCAACCCCGATCACCCCCTCAGGAATAGGAGGCAATAATAGAGCGCCCACGCGAAGCGTCAATTCTGTCAGAGAGTACCCCCGGGTTCCAAACCCCCTTTAAGAGATAGGGCAATCGTCACTCGCCAGCTCCGTCCTCGCTTAGGAAAAAGATGTTTGGCCTACCTCGCAGATGGATCTGATCAGACGCTTGCTTTTTCCCGCGTGCTTGTTTGAATGCTATTATTTCTACAACTATAGATTTGGAGCCAATCAGGTATCACCGCGTGTCAAACTGTGTCAGGCGGGAGACAGAAGAAATATTCAGCTGATTCCTTTCCAATGAGAACTAGACACGCGTCCCATATCCCGGGGGACCCTACGGAGAGCTTATCTTTATTTCTCCTTCAAGCACTTTCGTGGAAGAGACCATTTCTTAGATGGAGAGATGAACGCACAAACAAATAATAAAGACTATGACTGGTTCTCACGATCCTAAGTATAAGCCTAATGCCTTAACTCTTTAGCTCTAAAAAGGGGTTGCTTACCGGAACTTAGCTTACTCTGATCTACGCGCACCCTTCTCTCCCTGAGGGCCCATTAAAGCTTAAAGACCAGGACTTATAAGGTCCATGCCCCCTTAAACTCTATCATTGTCGGCGAATCGCGAAAAGGCTTTCGTTGCCTTCCCGTTTGTAAACCCTTGTTTGTAGAATCCTTCTGTCTCCCACGTAGGTGGACTCTAAGGTGGTTGAAGCAGCTACAGTTACTCTACGGACCGAGAGGTGTACTTCGTACCGCCTGTATTCTATGTGTATGGTAGTATTCGTACTATTTAGAACCATTTCTACTCATCGATTAGAATCTCAAGACGAAAAAAGGCTTTCTCCTCATCTCCGAAAACGGACTGAGAGCTCGTTTAAGCACGAAAAAAAAATGGAGTTTACAACCCAATTGTGTACCCGAAATAGCTCTTCACGCCGGATATCAGTACATATTTTGAGCTTCTGAAGCAACCTAAAAAGGAGAAGAATGGGGTTTTTAAGGGGAGACAGAAACTTCTTCAAATAATTCCGTTTTCCCGGTAAAAATGGATGAAATCCTCAATTCCCTTTACGACGACCAAAAAAACCTTGAAAAAAGCTTGTTTTCCCGGGATTTTTTATAGGAATAGGGGTTCCAGTAAGTGTGGAGATCAAGAAAATGAACAAAGAATCCTTACGTAAAAAAAGTTTATTTTCCCGTGTTTTTTAATAGGTGCTGAAACCAAAAAACATCCAGAAGAAAGAAGAGAACCGCCCTCATGGTGGATTTGGATCCAGATCCTCTCCCGGCGTTTCCACCAACTAACTTCGATATTTGATATTTCTAGCAGTGGACTGAAGTACGTATTTCATAAGTAGGGCGGCCCTCCGTCTGAAAAAACGTAGCCGTAAACGTAGATTTGAAGAAGTTATGTTGTCGAATACTATATTACACTAGCAATTTCAGGCGATGCATTGGGGTTTGGAATCGATTATTTTTCAATGGCCACCCTTTCTTTGAACCTTGTCAATGATCGAACTTAAAGATATGAACTGAGTGCCATTTGATGAGTAACTGAGAACAAGGGAGAGGGATATGGAAAGGATGAAGTAATGAAAGAGGAAGTCATTGCTAGTAGTAACGACTTGTCACGATCCATTGGTTCATATAGAATCCATGTCCTAGGCGTATCAAAAAACATTCTTTTCGCTAAGCGTATATAATAAAATAGAGTGAAAGGGTCCACCCCGAAACCAAGGGGGTTCTAACTAACAGCTGAGTCCTCTCCGAACCGCAGGAGATAGTTGCCCATCATACGGCTCACTAACTTCACTTGCCTCTATGGGAGGCTCGCTCCGGGCGGGTTCGGATCACTTACAATGCACGGCTCTACGAAGGAAGGGGTTGGTGGGTTAGGAACGTTTTCAATATGATTCTTTTTCCGTATTTGTTCTATGACAAATGCGAGACGAAAAAGGAACCCGACTGGGAAATGCGAGTCTGTTTTGTCCACTTTCTCCATCCCCCTCTATCAAAAAAAGGACAGCGAGCTTGCTTCTTATTCCCGTGTTCGATCTCTTCCATCTCTGCCCCGCTCGTTGTCACCTATGTTGAAGAAAGGGTTGGAACCCTGTAGAGAATGAAAAGGAGCCAAGGTTCTTCCTCTCAACAGTGCTTCTCGAGGCTCTACTCTCCCCCCTGAATAAGTAAGGCCCCGCTAGCCTGGGCGAAGATGGGGATAAGGAATAAGGATTGAAGCCCCCTTAGCTCTGCCAGGGACTGGGCAGGGGTTAGCTCTGTAAATGTGTAGAGCCAAGTGTAGTGTGGTATAGTAGTAGGCACTTCTAGGCCCCTTCCCGGCTACTGGATCACTCCAGCGCTTTGGGTACTACGGACCCTCTGCCATCCATTGCAGCAGAGCCGTTTCATGAGCGGGGGGGCTAAGCGCAGTTCTTTGAATCAAACGTTGAATGAAATCGATTCTTTTTTAGATATCAAAATCGAAATCAGATAGGATAGATGGATGGATCTATCTTTCTATTCATATATATTACTAAAACAAAAAATTTATTTTTTTATATAGTTAAGTAGCGTAGCAAGAAGCCCCAAATCCTTGATTTGGCCAGGAAAGACTGCACTGCTTTGGGCCCAGGAAGCGAAGGGAATGAGCTCGGGCTGCTTCTCCTCCACACTTTTTTTTCTCCGTGCCCGTTCCGCATGCGCTTCGCGTGCCATTGGCGCTTTGCTCTCCTCTTTATTCTTCATTGGACGGTTCGGATGGACTTCGCCGTTCTTTACCAACTAAAATAGAAAAGGCTGTATCACATCGAGATGTCTATTCGTTTTCCGCCCCCAATGAGATGGAGAATTTGTAACCCCCCATTTATACTGTACCTTTTGGCCCTTCATCTTTCTGAATCGAGGCCCGGCCCGGCTCGCGTCGTTCCAACAACCGGCGGGGAGCACCTCAGTATACGATCGCGCACAGTAACTGGGAGTCCCTATTACACCTAAGGTCAACTTCAATTCACCAAACCAAGGTTCATCTCGTGTAGTGATTGTGGACTCATACAAGGATATTGAGTAGACGGCTGATGTATCAGACTCGACTCTATCTTTCGTAGCATGCATTCCCATCCGTGTCGCAACTGGATTCGATAAGCTACGTGTCCGGTGCACGGAGAACTGCCTTCGGTCCCCCAAACTGACTTACTCGTGGCAACCTTCCGGCCGCCCAACGACCTATAACGCTAGTCACTACTCCCACTGGGGCTAGGAAGTAAGCCCCACAACCCAAAGCGGCGAAGAACAAATAGAATTTGCTACAAAAGCCGGCTAACGGGGGTATTCCTGCGTATGAGAACATAGTAATAGAGAAGGTAATAGCCGAAATAGGATTCGTTTTGGCTAGAGCGCCCAAATCCGCTATATATTTGACACGGGTTTGCCGTAATGCTAAAACTATGGCGAATGCATCTATCGTCATTAATGCATAAATAAAGATACCAATTAGTAGTGATTGAATTCCTTCTATGGTTCCACATGATAAACCTGTACGAATATAACCTACATGTCCAATTGAACTATGAGCTAGAGGTCTTTTTACTTTCGTTTGGGCCATGGCGGCCAGTGCTCCTAAGATCATAGAAGCAATGCTGCAGAAAAAGAAGATTTGTTGCAATGTAGCTCCATAGGAACCATAAATAGAAACACGTGAAATATTTGCAGAAATAGAAATTTTAGGCGCAATAGAAAGGAATGCTGTAACCGGGGTGGGTGAACCCTCATAGATATCAGGTGCCCACATATATAGAGTCAAAAGAGATGTGGAGTCCGAAGGGGAGGGGGTTTTCTTCGGGGCTCGAGAGAGGGAATAAATAGATAGGAGGGCCCCGCAAGTTTTTAATTCGTTGCAGGGGAATTTACACGAAAGGGAACGAGGAATTCTCAACGAAAAAAGTGCTCTCTGAACCGAACGTGAAAGTAGTTTTCCATCAGACGGCTGTTCCCGTAACTCCACTCTCGACTTGGATTATATATCCAAAAAGGTCCGCTCTCGGCCATTCGACACGCTGCCTAGCAGAGGAGTGGTTATCTGAAGCGGATTCTCTCTTTTCTAGTAGATGCCGAACCTGCTGCCCCATTGACTAAGAAGGGGGCGGGCGCAGCAGCTACATGGACCCCTTCCTTTCTGTTGTTGCCAGCGCTTTCCCGGGCCGAGCCGGAATTTTTTTTTTAAGGGCAGGCAAAGCCCGAAGGCTGCTATCCCAATAGGCCAGCGGGCGGAACGAGGAGAGGGCCCGGCAATCATACTACCGCGGTCGAAAAAGCGTGTTCCCCTCAGATAATACGCACCGTAGGCCATCCTCGGCCTTCTTCGTTTTCGATGAAAAACAAATAAAATCTCTATCTCCGAAAGCGTTTTCCTTCCCCCTCCCTTCGTCGAGCCTTTCCTTTAATGGTTGGGGAAAGCATTCCCTTATCTGAACTTGGCGGGCATTCCGCCTTAGTAAAAAAAAATATAAAAAATAGGGCGGTTTGAACATAGGCTCAAACATGATTTGAAGGTCCTAGCTACGCCATGCGTTCAATACAAAATCTGGAAAGCTGCAGGTTTGACAAAACAAAAAGAGGGCGCTTTCCTGTGTTGCACTGAAAAAAAGGACCTAAGAGAAGAGCGTCCTCTCTTAGGTTTCTTACTCCCGCGCCCGGCCCGCGTTAGAGGGGAAGATTAGCAAAGCGAGAAAAGACAGAGGGGGGGGGGGGGAACAGCATCTTATTCTCTTCGCGAGAACTTCCGGGTCGGAGAAGCATTCGGAACGGGCTCCGCGTTCATTTCGTTGGCAGAAACGATCCAATCCATTCGGGGCTTCGGGGAACCCAAAAGCGAAGTCTTTCGACTTGATTCATAGATAGAATCAATGATAGATAAACAAAAGATAGATGAACGAGATATCTTTTTTTTAGAGAAAAAAAGAGGAATAGAATAGACATCCCCTTAGATGTCTATGCATCCTTTAGCATCTCCCGATTTTTTTTTATATCGTTATATCTGCCCTCTCTCCATTTTTTTGAGAGAGAGCAGATGGATCCTATCCCCTATATCGAACACTAAATCCTATCTATTGATAGAAAGATCTTCGTCAAATACCGGACTTTGCCTTTTTTTAGGAATTCCTCATATCCAAGGCAGCTTACCACAAGCACCCCATACGACTAGTTGGGGGGGCTGTTTGATAGTGACTTCTTTCGTTTGGTAGGGTGACGAAAGGCTACTTCAATCTAGGAAACAGCCGGAAACTCGAGAGGGTCGCCTTTGGAAGCGCTCGCCGGTAACCAAAGCGTCACTCCTTCTTGATTATGTCGTGACGCTGACTGAATCCAATCCATAAGCCCGGAAACGAAACAAAGTTCGTTCCCTTTCGTTCAAGTAGGTAAAGTAGGCATACGAATCACTTTTGCTTTGCCTTAGACTCTATTGGAACAAAGAAAGAAGGGGGCGGAATGGAGAAAGGAAGGGGACAAGGGCGGTCTTGCTTGGCGCGAAGGCTGCTGGTTCGGGGGTAGGGTACGGTACTAAAGGTCCTCGGACTTCCAGGCGGTTTTTCTTTTGGGCAGCTGTTCACCGTTGGATCTCGCCAATACAGCCCCCTATAGTTTTCGTTACCGAGATATCTTTTTTTTTCATTGTTCCCAGGGATCTTTTGGGTAATCCGCTCCCATGCTGCAAACAGTCAAATCTGAACTAAACCTTGTTGCTCTTCTTTCTTTCCTCGCGGGCAGGAAGCACACCAGCAGCGTGCGTTGCGTGATTCTACTGTGTTTTTTGCACTTGACTGGGTGGACAGTTGACCGGAAGATAACTTCGATTCGCCCGGCCAGCAGGCGGGCGGCGTGCTTATCTTGTGTGACAACACTACAGAGCGAGTGGCTCTTCTAGGCGGGCAGCTGTGCGACAACACTCCAGAGAAAGCGGCGCTTTCGTGTAACATGCTATGGTCTCAACGCCCTTACGAGGTAGTGATGAGTT